CATTAATTTCACAACTTTCATGATCTCTTCCCGAACCAAACATGAATCTTTCGATTCATTTGGCTCTCACGCTCAATTATTTATTTGATTTTTTTGTTATGGGTATTCCCATATCTTTTTTTTTTTTTATGTAATGAGCCTGCCCTCTCTTTTCTTTTCTGGTTGTATTCAAAGATATCTAAACTGATACAAGACCAGAATAAATATTAGGAGGACTCTTCCGACCAGATAAAAATCGATAATTGTCAGCAAAGTTGTTTCTTTATTTGTATTTGTTCTTAATTTAATTAAATTTTCTTTTTATTTAATTTAATTAAATAAAAAGAAAATTTGGAATTCGATTTTTTCTTTTTTTCTTCAAATCCAAAAATTCCTCTTTTTTTATACATAGGTCGTCGATTCGGCATTGGATAAAAAAGGCAGAGTGCCCTTTTCTTTCTAGTAAATGGTTCAAATCCTTTTATCGATATGAGTGTTCTATATCAGATAAATTACCAACTATTCATTTGGAAAACATTTCAGTACTAATGTAGTCGTAGAAAGAGTACCATGTTTTGCCTGGACTTTAAACAGTTTAGCTTTAACCATGTTAATGGTCTCACATTATTGGTTGATAGAGAATCAAAGTTGATTTACCAATAAGTCACGAAATGCTATGGTTCTTACATATGATTTTTTAATTTATTCAGAAGTAATTCGTCGAGATCGTGCACCTTTTTTCCTATTTATCCTAAATATACTATAACTATAAATAACTATAAATAAAGTAAAGTGCAGCCGGATGGATCCAACCTATTCTTGAAATACACAACCCGCACACACTCCCTTTCCAAAAAAAATCAATACACCAATCACTACACTTAGATTTATTGGATTTGTTGCTAAAATATCGGTATTAAACCCGAAACTCCCGGCGGATGGCCAGTGGCGTGAGAAAACGAAAGAATCGGTTACATTTTTCATATGCTCTCCTCTTATAGATAGGACTGACAAAGAACAAAGTTCTTTTTCTATCACTTCGCTCGCCCCTTTCTTTTTTGATCAATTTATTTATTTTTAATTGAATTTCCCCCATTTTTAATGGGAATAGATTAAATCTAGTAATTTCATTTAGGTTAGGTCTTAGGTCTCATTTCAATTGCGAAATATATCGTTTGTAGAAACGTTTCCTAAAAGGAAAAAAGTTTCCATTGTACTAAGCTAAGGACGGGAAGGAAGAAAGCGAGTGATCTGGTAATTCCTCATCCTCAAAGCAGTCCTTCCTGGAGTCTCAACAAATAAGTAATTATAGGAGTAAAGTGTTGATATAATTCGAAGAATGAAACGGCAATTTCATTTCAAGTTAATAAAATAAGAAAAAAAGTAAAAAAGGTATGTAATCTAAGGTACTTTTTTACATTTCTAGGATTAAACAAAAGGATTCGCAAATAAAAGCGCTAATGCCACAACCAGTCCGTAAATTGTTAAAGCTTCCATAAAAGCTAGACTAAGCAATAAAGTACCTCGTATTTTACCCTCTGCTTCTGGTTGTCTCGCAATACCCTCTACAGCTTGGCCTGCAGCAGTACCTTGACCAACTCCAGGTCCAATAGAAGCAAGTCCTACAGCCAATCCAGCAGCAATAACGGAAGCGGCAGAAATCAGTGGATTCATGGTAAGTTCCTCGCACCAAAAAAAAGAAAAAGAAATGGTTAATGATACAATCAACCAATGAATTATTACTCAATAAGTTTGATCATTAAGATCTATTGGGTCGAAGTAACTAAAAACTAATGATAATATTACTGACTCGTCAGAACTACTTCGATATCTCGTTTTTAGTTTCTACCCATGATGAAGTTTTTGTAAATCCATATACATATGGTTCTAGTTATTGCATTTCTTTCTTTCCAACCATTCTTTCATTCAATCCTTCCTTCTTTACTCTTCTATATCCTTAGAGTTCATCTGTTTTTTCATCCAATCCACAATCACAAATGAAACAGAAGAAAGGACTTGACTTATCTTGTAATCCATCTAATCTAAATGCAGTAAACTGCAATCAAATCGATATATGCAATCATCAATATATGCAATGGATATCAATATGATCGATATCAACGATATCAATATATCAATATAACGATATCAATATGTATATATATACATATATATATATATTTTTTTTATATTTTGCTATATATTTATTTATTTATTTTGCTAACTATATAGATATATTATATATATGTATAGCATATAGTTAGATATATATATATAGTTAGTATATAGGTAGGGTATAAGGAAGGACTTCTATTTATATATAGATAGGACTATATAACTAGTGAATATCTAATATTGCATATACATATTACATATACATTTCTTTCTTCCATAACGTAAACTGGCCGCATTTTATATTGAATCGGATTATAGAATCATTCCTCGAAACCCACACAAAAAGTGGCTGGACTTATAGACATTACATACATCTAGTGTGACCTCCCCAACCCATCCTTTTTTTTTTTTTACAATTCCGTAATATCGTTCATCTTCTCTCCTACGACTCTAGGTCATATATTCATACGTATTTATATCTATTATGTTCTCCAACCAAGCAGATTATCTTGAACCATGCATGGATTGGGATAAGCTAAAAAAAAGACTATTTAGAAAACTAGTCAATGATGACCCTCCATGGATTCGCCTATATAAGCCGCGGCTAACGTTGCAAAAATAAGAGCTTGAATACCACTTGTAAATAATCCAAGAAACATGACAGGTATAGGAACTACTGAAGGGACTAAAGAAACAAGAACAACAACTACTAATTCATCAGCCAATATATTCCCGAATAGTCGAAAACTAAGAGATAAAGGTTTTGTGAAATCCTCGAGGATGTTAATTGGTAAAAGTATTGGAGTTGGTTTGATGTATTTCTCGAAATAACCCAATCCTTTTTTGGTAAGACCCGCATAAAAATATGCCACTGACGTGGGTAAAGCTAAAGCAACAGTAGTATTTATATCATTCGTGGGCGCAGCTAACTCCCCATGAGGTAACTGTATGATTTTCCAAGGTAAAAGAGCACCTGACCAATTAGAAACAAAAATAAACAGGAACATAGTTCCAATAAAGGGAACCCAAGGTCCATATTCTTCTCCAATCTGGGTTTTGCTCAAGTCTCGAATAAATTCAAGGACATATTCAAAGAAATTCTGACCGTCGGTCGGAATGGTTTGTGGATTCCGAACAGCTATGATGACTGAACCTAACAAGATAGCAATTACGACCCAAGAAGTGATAAGTACTTGGGCATGGATTTGTAAACCTCCTATTTGCCAATAGAAATGTTGGCCTACTTCTACACCCGATATATCATATAACCCTTTGAGTGTTTTAATGTAACATGGTATAACATTCATATTGTCCTCTGATAGAAATTGAACTTCAAAAAAGGAATTAGTTTGATTCAACCATTTCTTTCTCAACTCACCAACTTGAATCATTAATCATATATTTAGGATACCAAGAAATCACATAACATCATAATATATATCAATATCCCCAGTTCTTTTTTTATCTATTTTAAAAAATTCAAAAAAAAAGTAACCGATCCAATAAATCTATGGAGTTGCCCAATAATTAACATTAACTAATCTTATTATTCTTAATCTTAATCATAATCAACGATTTCTTATATAGCTAGAACGACCCTCACAAATTGCGGATACTAATTTGTTAAGAATCAATCGAATTGAAGCTATAGCGTCATCGTTGGCCGGAATCGAAATATCTGCAAGATCTGGGTCACAATTTGTATCGATTAAACAAATCGTCGGAATCCCCAAAATGGCACATTCTCGAAGAGCCGTATATTCTTCTTGCTGATCAACGATGATCACAATATCGGGCAATCCCGTCATATATTTGATCCCACCGAGATATGTTTGCAAGGTAGATAATTTTCTCTTCAACATTGCTGCATCTCTTTTGGGGAGACGGTTGAGTTTCCCCATCTTTTCTTCTGCTCTTAAGTCCCTGAACTTATAAAGTCTCGTTTCCGTAGTGGACCAATTCGTTAACGTACCACCGAGCCATTTTTGATTAATAAAATGAGACCGAGCCCTTATTGCAGCTGATGCTACTGAATCCGATGCTTTATTTTTGGTACCGACGATTAAGAAGCTTTTTCCCCTACTTGATGCATCAAAAACTAAATCACAGGCTTCTGATAAAAAACGAGCAGTTCTAGCGAGATTTGTAATATGAATACCTTTACGCTTTGCAGAGATGTAAGGGGCCATTCTAGGATTCCATTTCTTAGTACCATGACCAAAATGAACTCCTGCTTCCATCATCTCTTCCAAATTGATGTTCCAATATCTTCTTGTCATTTTTTCCCACACTTCCTTTTTGTTTTTTCTTTTTCTTATTATTAACAAAGAGACGAGGTACCTTGAAATAAATAATTGTTCCGATGGAACCTTTTACCGGGGATTGACCATCGATACACGGCACATAAATTTTTTTAATTACTTATTTTATTTATTACCAAATCAATAATCAGACCAGTATAGTTAAAAGATAGTTAAAGTTAAAATGAATCCGCTCTTAGGAATCATTAAATCGCATAAATGATTGTTCTGATGTCTCATGTAAATTTGTCTCATGGAAATTGTTTGTCGCGCAAGAACAAAATAATTCTCTATGGTGTAACAAAATATCTCTCATTTCCAACTCGAATAGATTTTTTCTTTTGATTTCCAAATAAATGTTTTTGTCTTGCCTTGAACGGTGCACAAATTTTTGGAATCCGGTACCAACAGGTATAATCCCCCCCAGAACAACGTTCTCTTTCAGGCCTTTCAACCAATCAATACGACCTCGTAGAGCAGCTTTTGCTAAAACTCGAGCGGTTTCTTGAAAACTTGCTTCGGATATGAAACTTTGAGTATTCAGAGACGCTCTTGTTATTCCCAATAAGATTGCCCGATAACAGATCGATTCGTCCAAAGCACGCCCTGCTCGTTCCGCTCGCAACAATCCGATTAATTCTCCAGGCGAAAAAACATTAGACATTCCATCTTCTGAAACCAACACTTTTGATGTTACTTGACGTACAATAATCTCTATATGTCTATTATGGATCTGTACCCCCTGGGATCGATAAACCTTTTGGATCTTATTAACCAAAGAGATACAACTTTGGGCTATGGTTAGCTCAGCTCCAATCAAAAACCCCCAGGGGATCCCAAGAATTCTTGGTATACGTTCGTTCCAACCTTCAACTCTCCTTTCGAGGTTCATCGATAGTGAATCAATCGAACGCACTTCTAAGATTTGTTCTACTTTTGGAAGACCTTGCGTTATGTCACCAGATCTCGATTTTTCATATATAAATGTAACTAATGTATCTCCTTCGAAAAGGATTTTCCCATAATGACCATGAACAGTTGCTCCAGGAGTAGCCAAATAAGGCTTAGCTGATCTTATAACTAAAGAGTCAACATTAACAATTAAAATTTGACCAGATTTTTTTACGTGTGGTTCGTATTTAAATAGACATACATTTTCACAAATAAATTGTCCAAGGCTAATTTTGGTCGATGTCTCTTCACAATAATCATGATGGAGAAAGCACCAATTCAAATGGAATGGGTTCAAAATGATGTTACTGCATGGATCGGGATTATAAATCCTCCTATTTTCATCTATTAAACAGTATTTAAGTACTTGAAGTACTTGGAAAATCTGTTTCAAATTGTCAAGTAGCAAATATTTCGTTAACACGATCTGATTATGAGTTATTAAATGGTAAGATGAATAAAAATTCGCTATTTTAGGTACAATAGCGCCTAAGAGACCTAAAGAATCCCTAATTGGAATTAGGGGATCCGATTCTTTTGTCACATTGTTATATTTCGAACTATTGAATGGACCAATTCGAGAACAATTGGATGATGACAAAATTATCAAAGATTGGCATTCCTTATTTCGATTCAACAACGTACCAATAGTTCCTTGATGTTGGCTAAGTGATTGAATCTTCGCCTTGGAATAAAAGGGATTGATATTGGTGCGATCTAATCCATTATCGGGAATCAATCCGGAACTTGCCCTATCATACCTTTTTCCGGTATACGAAATAGTGGACTTGACTAACTCAATTCTTATGAAATCGCGAATTAGATCATTTGCCCTTACCTCAACAAAGGAAGCATGAACCTCTTCTATAAAACCATTTTTTTCTTGGTCCCAATTCAATACTAAGCAAGTCCGAACTAATTGAATACTTGTGTGATAAATTCCTCGAATTGACTTGCCATTTCCATAAAGAATATAATTGACAACTCTAAGTTGGACATTATCCTTTTCCTGCAAGATATCCCGAGGGAAAAGTGTTGCTAAATTTATCCCATCGGATATTTCATATGTGACTACGGGTCGAACCGAAACAAAATACTTTTTCTTGGTAGGTGTGATCCGTTGAACATAGATCCAATTTTTCCATTTTTTTGATTCTTTAGAATTTTTTTTTTCCGTTTCTGGTGGTATAAAAATGCCGCTGTGCCTGGATATCTTATCTGTCTCTCCAGGAAAATGAATATCTCCAGAAAAGATTTGAAGTTCAATATATTTTTTTTTTCTCTCCACTCGGACTAATCCGCCTACTCGGCTTCTTGTATTTATATTTAAAGCGAGTCGTGTATCTACTCCAATGATACTATTGTTCCGGACCATTATTAATGAGGATCCCGGTAAGATATGCACTTCTTCGAGAATGAAAAAAAACTGATCTACTTTCGTTTGGTATTTCGGACTAAATTCTTTTGTTCCTCGATACTCAATCAAATCTTCTTTTTTTATGATTGAATCCACCTCTATGGTCCCATATTTAGTAATTCCGGAACTGCTTTTTCTGTATCGTGGATCATCAAAATAAGCAAGAATACTATTTCTACGTAAAATACCATTTATGGGTATTTCAATCGAAATACCAAAACAGGGTATTAGTTCTTTCTCTCGTTCTTGATCATATTGTAATGGGATGATGAATCTATTTCTTCGCTTTTTCGCCAAGAAATCAGGATTCTCTTGGAGAATAGAAGGATATATGAAATTCCAATGACCATTGGATATGATTCGATCAAGTCTTGAATAGTCAAGAATTTTCCTATCTTTTTTACCAGAAGTATCCAACAATTTATGTCTTACTTGATCATTAGTCATTGAGGGGTTAGAGATATATCTTCCTTCAACAGAAAGAGAATAAACATTCATTTGATCTTGATCCTTGTGGAGCGAAAAAGACACTATACTGGATCTGCACGGACCTCCTGCTAATATCCATAAATGGCTTGTTTTTGGTAATAGATGAACATTACCATATGTATATTCAGGTGCATGGTAGACATCGGTACTCCAGTGCATTTCTCCCTCTGATTCAGAATAAATATGTTTTCGTACCCTCTCTTTAAAATGAAAAGTGGACGTTCCAGCACGAATCTCAGCAATCACTTGTTCTGATTCTACATATTGATCATTTTGAACTAAAATCAAACTTTTTGGCGGAATAGTCACATTATGTATAATATCCCGACTCTCAATAGTTACATACAAGTCTATAGAACATAGAAAAGCGGGATGCCCATGACGGGTACGTGTGGGATGAACCAAATCCTCATTGAATTTTATTTTTCCATTAGAAGGAGCTCGTACATGTTCTGCAGTACCGCCTGTGAATACTCCGCCGGTATGAAAAGTTCTTAATGTTAGTTGAGTCCCCGGTTCCCCAATTGATTGACCCGCAATAATACCTACGGCTTCTCCCAATTCGACCAGATCGCCATGAGTGGGACTCCGACCATAACATAATTGACAGATCCAAGATGTACTCCTGCAAGTAAAGGGGGTTCTAATATATATTGGTTGTGCTCGAAAGGTTATGAATCGATTGACAAGTCCAATCCCAATATCTTGATTTCGAGTGGCAATGCATCGTAGACCGATATATATATCGTCTGCTAATACACGACCAATTAGTGTTTGGACAAAAATTTTTTCCGTCATCCCATTTTGAGGACTCACGGAAATACCTCGGATAGTACCACAATCTCTTCTACGTACAATAATGTGTTGAACTACTTCAACAAGTCTACGTGTAAGATATCCAGCATCTGATGTTCGTACAGCAGTATCTACAACTCCTTTGCGGGCTCCGTAGCAGGAAATTATATATTCTGTCAAAGAAAGTCCCTCGCGTAAATTGCTTTGAATGGGTAAATCAATCATTTGTCCTTGGGGATCTGACATTAATCCTCTCATACCTACTAATTGGTGTATCTGAGATGCATTTCCCCTAGCTCCCGAAAAAGACATTAGATAGACTGGATTAGAGGGATCAGTCATCCGAAAATTAGGATTCATTTCTTGTCTCAAATATTCACTTGTAGCATACCATATCTCAATAGATTGACGTAATTTTTCTACCGCGTGTACATTCCCATAATGATGGTGTTTCTCCAAAATAAAACTTTGTTGTTCAGCGTCTTGGACTAACCATCCCTTAGAAGGTATTGTTAAAAGATCATCAATTCCTAATGAAATAGATGTAGCAGTGGCTTGATGGAAACCCAAAGTCTTTACTTGATCCAGGATATGTGATGTATATCCCATTCCGAAATGATCTATTAATCTGCTAATAAGTCGTTTCATAGCAGTTCCATTTATCACTTTATTGTGAAAGACCAGATCGGCCCGTTCTGCCATAAGTACCTCTATATTCTGCTGAGTAGGATTCGACAATGGGCCTGAGTCAGTGATTCGAAAACTTAACTTTCTTTCCTCAATCTCAATCTTGATTCACGCAGAAATTCAGAAATTAGGATACTAGTAAAATTGGAAAAACCCGAATTCCAGGCATCGCCTAATCGAATTTCTTAGTTTAGATAGTGTATGAGTAGGCCCGACAAAACCCTTGTATGGCTTCTTCTATTTCTCGATAAAAAGAAATATGACCAAGAGTGGTTCGAATGTATATACAACGGATTTCTTTTTTTACACTTCCTACTATTAGATAGTGCCCATAAATCTCATGATAAGTACCCAAAGATTCATATTGAACTTCGATGGGAACTTCTCTTGACCCAATGACACGTTGATCTAGTCTCCATCGGAGCCACAAAGGACTATCTAAACTGATTCGTTTCCGCCGATAAGCTCCAAGTGCATCATAGGAACTACAAAAATACGGTTCTTTCTCTTTCGTATACTTATAATTATTATTGTCAACTGTTTGATTTTGATAGTTTCCGCAATTATATGGATTATACCTATTTGCACAAATACCTCGACGATTCCCGATCGTTAATACATAGAGTCCGATAAGTATATCTTGGGTTGGTACGGAAATGGGATCTCCAATAGCTGGAGACAAGAGATTCATATGAGAAAACATAAGTAAACGGGCCTCCGCTTGAGCTTCCAAAGATAAAGGTACATGAACAGCCATTTGATCCCCATCAAAGTCTGCATTGAAGCCCTTACAAACTAATGGGTGTAAACAAATAGCACGTCCCTCCACTAAAATGGGTTGGAACGCCTGTATGCCTAATCTATGCAGGGTGGGTGCTCTATTCAACAATACAGGATGCCCCTGCATAACTTCTTGCAGTATTTCCCATACAATCGGTTCTTTTTCCCGAATTTTACTTTTAGCAATCCCTATGTTAGAAACACCATGTTGCCTGATTAGACCACGAATTACAAATGTTTGGAAAAGCTCTATTGCTATTTCTCCAGGTAATCCGCATTGATGTAATGAAAGCGAAGGACCCACAACAATGACGGAACGCCCCGAATAATCGACCCGTTTACCAAGCAGAGTCTCACGAAATCTTCCCTCTTTACCTTCAATTACATCTGAAAATGACTTGTAAACTTTATTATGACCATCCCTCATTGGTTGCCCGCGGATCCCATTATCAAGAAGTGTATCCACGGCTTCTTGTACTAATTTCTC